GTTAATGTAGCTTAACTAAACTATAAAGCAAGGCACTGAAAATGCCTAGATGAGTCATAAGACTCCATAAACACAAAGGTTTGGTCCTGGCCCTCCCGTTAGTTTTTAATAAAATTATACATGCAAGCTTCCACGCCCCAGTGAGAATGCCCTTCAGATCCCTATCAACCGATCAAAAGGAGCGGGTATCAAGCACACTTAACAAGTAGCTCACAACGCCTTGCTCAACCACACCCCCACGGGACACAGCAGTAATAAAAATTAAGCCATGAACGAAAGTTCGACTAAGTTATATTAATTAACAAGGGTTGGTAAATTTCGTGCCAGCCACCGCGGTCATACGATTAACCCAAACTAAAGGGCCCACGGCGTAAAGCGTGTAAAAGATTTACCAACACTAAAGTTAAAATTTAACCAAGCCGTAAAAAGCTACCGTTAATACAAAATACCCTACGAAAGTGACTTTACTAACTCTGACTACACGATAGCTAAGACCCAAACTGGGATTAGATACCCCACTATGCTTAGCCCTAAACATAAATAATTCACTTAACAAAATTATCCGCCAGAGAACTACTAGCAACAGCTTAAAACTCAAAGGACTTGGCGGTGCTTCACACCCCCCTAGAGGAGCCTGTTCTATAATCGATAAACCCCGATAAACCTCACCACCTCTTGCTAATCCAGTCTATATACCGCCATCCTCAGCAAACCCTTAAAAGGAAAGAAAGTAAGCATAATCATCACACATAAAAAAGTTAGGTCAAGGTGTAACCCATGAGGTGGGAAGAAATGGGCTACATTTTCTAAACAAGAACACACCATACGAAAGTTATTATGAAACTAATAACTAAAGGTGGATTTAGTAGTAAACTAAGAATAGAGAGCTTAATTGAACTGGGCCATGAAGCACGCACACACCGCCCGTCACCCTCCTCAAATATTACCCCAAAACATATACATAAATTAACACAAAAATCATAAGAGGAGACAAGTCGTAACAAGGTAAGCATACTGGAAAGTGTGCTTGGATAAACCAAAGTGTAGCTTAAACAAAGCATCTGGCCTACACCCAGAAGATTTCACATCTAATGACCACTTTGAACGAAAGCTAGCCCAAACAACAAACAACTCACCTACCAAACCATAATCAAACAAAACATTTAATTACGCACTAAAGTATAGGAGATAGAAATTTTTCAACTGGAGCTATAGAGACAGTACCGCAAGGGAAAGATGAAAGAAGATTCAAAGTAAAAAACAGCAAAGATTATTCCTTTTACCTTTTGCATAATGAGTTAGCTAGAACAACTTAACAAAGAGAACTTGAGCTAAGCCTCCCGAAACCAGACGAGCTACCTACGAACAATCCTTGGGGTGAACTCATCTATGTTGCAAAATAGTGAGAAGATTTGTAGGTAGAGGTGAAAAGCCAAACGAGCCTGGTGATAGCTGGTTGCCCAGAACAGAATTTTAGTTCAACTTTAAATTTACCTAAAAACCCAAAAATTTTAATGTAAATTTAAAATATAATCTAAAAAGGTACAGCTTTTTAGACAAAGGATACAACCTTACTTAGAGAGTAAACACAACCATAAACCATAGTAGGCCTAAAAGCAGCCACCAATTAAGAAAGCGTTAAAGCTCACCAACCAAAGAACTATAATACCAAAAACCTCTAAACAACTCCTAATATAATACTGGGCTAATCTATTAGACCATAGAAGAAATAATGCTAATATGAGTAACGAGAACTATTTTCTCCTTGCATAAACTTATAACCGAAACGGATACCCGCTGTTAATTAACAATAAAATAAAAATAATCAACCAATGAACAACCTATTAATTCAATTGTTAAACCAACACAGGAATGCAACCAAGGAAAGATTAAAAGAAGTAAAAGGAACTCGGCAAACACAAACCCCGCCTGTTTACCAAAAACATCACCTCCAGCATTACCAGTATTGGAGGCACTGCCTGCCCAGTGACATAAGTTAAACGGCCGCGGTATTCTGACCGTGCAAAGGTAGCATAATCATTTGTTCTATAAATAAGGACTTGTATGAATGGCCACACGAGGGTTTTACTGTCTCTTACTTCCAATCAGTGAAATTGACCTTCCCGTGAAGAGGCGGGAATAGCACAATAAGACGAGAAGACCCTATGGAGCTTCAATTAACTTACCCAATCAGAAATTACTCAGGTCAACCAAAACGGGATAAAACAACTCTGTATTATGGGTCAGCAATTTAGGTTGGGGTGACCTCGGAGAATAAAACAACCTCCGAGTGATATAAATCTAGACATACCAGTCGAAATGAATTATCATTAATTGATCCAAAAACCTTTGATCAACGGAACAAGTTACCCTAGGGATAACAGCGCAATCCTGTTCGAGAGTCCATATCGACAACAGGGTTTACGACCTCGATGTTGGATCAGGACATCCTAATGGTGCAGCAGCTATTAAGGGTTCGTTTGTTCAACGATTAAAGTCCTACGTGATCTGAGTTCAGACCGGAGCAATCCAGGTCGGTTTCTATCTATTAACTAGCCTCTCCCAGTACGAAAGGACAAGAGAAGCAAGGCCCACTTAAACATAAGCGCCTTAAGACCTATAAATGATATAATCTTAATTTAGCCAGTCTAACTACACCATTAAGCCCAAGAACAGGGCTCGTTAGGGTGGCAGAGCCCGGTAATTGCGTAAAACTTAAACCTTTACACTTCAGAGGTTCAACTCCTCTCCCTAACATTATGATTATAATTAATATCCTCTCACTAATCATCCCAATCCTCCTAGCCGTAGCCTTCCTGACACTAGTAGAGCGAAAAGTACTAGGCTATATACAACTCCGAAAAGGCCCCAACATCGTAGGACCCTACGGGCTCCTACAACCAATTGCAGACGCCGTAAAATTATTCACCAAAGAACCCCTACGACCACTCACTTCCTCTACATCCATATTTATTACAGCCCCCATCCTGGCCCTAACCCTAGCTCTAACTATATGAATCCCACTACCCATACCATACCCTCTCATCAACATAAACCTAGGAGTCCTGTTTATACTAGCAATGTCAAGTTTAGCTGTTTACTCAATCCTATGAGCTGGGTGAGCATCAAATTCAAAATATGCATTAATTGGGGCCCTACGAGCCGTAGCCCAGACCATTTCATATGAAGTAACCCTAGCCATTATTCTCCTGTCAGTACTTCTGATAAATGGGTCTTTCACCCTACCCACACTAATCACCACCCAAGAACACCTATGACTGATCTTCCCAACATGACCCCTAGCCATGATATGATTTATCTCCACCCTAGCAGAAACCAATCGTGCCCCGTTCGACCTAACAGAGGGAGAATCAGAACTAGTTTCAGGGTTCAATGTAGAGTACGCAGCAGGCCCATTCGCCCTATTTTTCCTAGCGGAATATGCCAACATTATCATAATAAATATCCTCACAACTACCCTATTCCTCGGGGCATTCCACAGTCCATATATACCCGAATTATATACCATCAACTTCACCTTAAAAACACTAACACTGACAATCCTATTCCTATGAATCCGGGCATCATACCCCCGATTCCGCTACGACCAGTTAATGCACCTCCTATGAAAAAATTTTCTGCCCCTCACACTAGCCCTATGCATATGACACATAGCCCTACCCGTAATTACAGCTAGCATTCCCCCTCAAACGTAAGAAATATGTCTGACCAAAAGAGTTACTTTGATAGAGTAAATAATAGAGGTTCAAGCCCTCTTATTTCTAGGACAATGGGAATCGAACCCAACCCTAAGAAATCAAAAATCTTCGTGCTACCCAAAATACACCACATCCTACAGTAAGGTCAGCTAAATAAGCTATCGGGCCCATACCCCGAAAATGTTGGTTAATCCCCTTCCCATACTAATAAAACCCCCCATCCTCATCATAATTATAGCAACCGTCGTATCAGGAACCATAATTGTCTTAACAAGTTCTCATTGACTAATAATCTGAATTGGGTTCGAAATAAACATGCTAGCAATTATCCCAATTCTGATGAAAAACTTCAACCCCCGAGCCACAGAAGCTTCCACAAAATACTTTCTAATCCAAGCCACCGCATCCATACTCCTAATACTAGGCATTATTATTAACCTAACAACCTCAGGACAATGGACAATTTTAAAGTCCCTAAACCCAATAGCATCAAATCTCCTAACTATCGCTCTAGCAATAAAACTTGGAATAGCTCCATTTCACTTCTGAGTGCCCGAAGTAACACAAGGAACCCCACTATCATCAGGCATGATTCTACTCACATGACAAAAAATCGCGCCCCTGTCCGTTCTTTACCAAATTGCACCGTCAATCAACCCAAACCTACTAATCACCATAGCAATCACATCAGTACTAGTAGGGGGATGAGGAGGATTAAACCAAACCCAGCTCCGAAAAATTCTAGCCTATTCATCAATCGCTCACATAGGATGAATTACCATTATCATAATATATAATCCTACCCTAATACTCCTGAACCTGACAATCTACATCACCATAACACTTGGAACATTCATACTATTTATATATAATTCATCCACAACGACACTATCACTATCCCACACATGAAACAAATCACCCCTCATAACATCCCTAATCCTAGTACTTATACTATCACTTGGAGGACTTCCCCCATTGTCGGGCTTCGTACCCAAATGACTAATTATCCAAGAACTAACAAAAAATGACATAATCATTCTACCAACATTCATGGCTATCACAGCACTATTAAACCTGTACTTCTACATACGATTATCTTACACCACAGCACTAACACTATTTCCCTCAACAAACAATATAAAAATAAAATGACAGTTCGAAAACACAAAAAAGATAGCCTTACTATCCCCACTAATCATTATCTCAACAATAATACTCCCAATAACACCAATAATATCTATCCTGGATTAGGGATTTAGGCTAAACCAGACCGAGGGCCTTCAAAGCCCTAAGTAAGTTTCACTAACTTAATCCCTGCAAACCAACCTAAGGACTGCGAGAATACACCTCACATCAGCTGAATGCAAATCAACTACTTTAATTAAGCTAAGCCCTTACTAGATAGGCGGGCCTCTATCCCGCGAAAATTTAGTTAACAGCTAAATACCCTAATCAACTGGCTTCAATCTACTTCTCCCGCCGTAGAAAAAAAAGAGGGCGGGAGAAGCCCCGGCAGGGTTGAAGCTGCTTCTTTGAATTTGCAATTCAACGTGACGTTTCACCACAGGGCCTGGTAAAAGAAGGACTTAGACCTCCATTCTTAGATTTACAGTCTAATGCTATTATCAGCCACTTTACCCATGTTCGTAAATCGATGATTATTCTCTACAAACCATAAAGATATTGGCACCCTCTATCTACTATTCGGTGCATGAGCCGGAATAGCTGGCACCGCCCTCAGCCTATTGATCCGCGCGGAGTTAGGCCAACCAGGCACTCTACTAGGAGATGACCAAATCTACAACGTAATTGTCACTGCCCACGCATTCGTAATAATCTTCTTCATGGTAATACCTATTATAATTGGAGGCTTCGGAAATTGATTGGTGCCCCTGATAATTGGAGCTCCCGACATGGCATTTCCCCGAATAAACAACATAAGTTTCTGACTTCTACCCCCCTCCTTCCTACTACTACTAGCCTCTTCCCTAGTTGAAGCCGGCGCAGGTACCGGATGAACGGTTTACCCTCCCCTAGCAGGGAACCTAGCCCACGCAGGGGCTTCCGTAGACTTGACTATTTTCTCCCTTCACCTGGCTGGAGTGTCATCTATTCTAGGAGCCATTAACTTTATTACCACTATTATCAACATGAAACCCCCTGCTATGTCCCAATACCAAACCCCCCTATTCGTGTGATCCGTACTAATCACAGCGGTACTACTTCTGCTGTCCCTACCAGTCCTAGCAGCTGGTATCACTATATTACTTACGGACCGAAATCTAAATACAACCTTTTTTGATCCAGCCGGAGGGGGTGACCCTATCCTATATCAACACCTATTCTGATTCTTCGGACATCCAGAAGTATATATTCTTATTTTGCCAGGATTCGGTATAATCTCACATATCGTCACCTATTACTCAGGAAAAAAAGAACCCTTCGGCTATATAGGAATAGTCTGAGCAATAATATCCATCGGCTTCCTAGGCTTTATCGTATGAGCACATCACATATTCACCGTAGGAATGGATGTTGACACGCGAGCATACTTCACCTCAGCCACTATAATTATCGCTATCCCTACAGGAGTAAAAGTATTTAGCTGGCTAGCTACTCTGCATGGTGGCAATATCAAGTGGTCTCCCGCTATACTATGAGCCCTAGGATTCATTTTCCTATTCACAGTAGGGGGCCTCACAGGCATTGTGTTAGCAAATTCATCATTAGATATCGTCCTCCACGATACATATTACGTAGTAGCACACTTCCATTACGTGTTATCAATAGGAGCAGTGTTTGCTATCATGGGCGGATTCGTCCATTGATTCCCTTTATTTTCAGGATTCATGCTCGATAATACCTGAGCGAAAATCCACTTCACAATCATATTCGTTGGAGTCAATATAACATTCTTCCCACAACATTTTCTAGGCCTATCCGGAATACCACGGCGATATTCTGATTACCCAGACGCTTACACAACATGAAATACAATCTCCTCTATAGGCTCGTTCATCTCACTTACGGCAGTAATACTAATGGTCTTCATAATCTGAGAGGCTTTTGCATCTAAACGAGAAGTAGAGACGATTGAGTTGACATCGACTAATATGGAATGACTTCACGGATGTCCTCCTCCCTATCACACATTCGAAGAACCTACCTTCATCATATTGAAATAAGAAAGGAAGGAGTCGAACCCTCTAAAACTGGTTTCAAGCCAATGTCATAACCATTATGTCTTTCTCAAATATAGAGGTATTAGTAAAAATTATACGACTTTGTCGAAGTCGAGTTATAGGTGAAAACCCTTTATACCTCTATGGCATACCCCTTTCAGATAGGCCTCCAAGATGCAACCTCCCCTATCATAGAGGAACTAACACACTTCCATGACCACACACTAATAATCGTATTCCTAATTAGCTCTCTAGTACTTTACATTATCTCAACTATACTTACCACGAAATTAACACACACATGCACAATAGATGCCCAAGAAGTAGAAACAGTATGAACAATTTTACCAGCTATCATTTTAATCATAATTGCCTTACCCTCACTTCGAATCCTTTATATTATAGACGAAATCAACAACCCTTCTCTAACTGTAAAAACTATAGGACACCAATGGTATTGAACCTATGAATATACCGACTATGAAGACCTAAACTTTGACTCTTACATAATCCCTACACAGGAACTAAAGCCTGGCGAGCTACGACTATTAGAAGTAGATAACCGAGTCGTACTACCCATAGAAATGACAATCCGCATGCTAATTTCATCAGAAGACGTACTTCACTCATGAGCCGTACCGTCTCTAGGACTAAAAACCGACGCTATCCCGGGACGATTAAACCAAACCACCTTAATAGCTATACGACCAGGATTATACTACGGTCAATGCTCAGAAATCTGTGGTTCTAATCATAGCTTTATACCCATCGTTATTGAATCTGTCCCATTATCTTACTTCGAGAAATGGTCCGCCTCAATACTTCAATCGCTAAGAAGCTATATAGCATTAACCTTTTAAGTTAAAAATTGAGAGTACCTTAACCTCTCCTTAGTGAAATGCCACAACTAGACACATCAACATGATTCACTACAATCGTATCCATGATCCTAACACTATTTATCGTGTTCCAATTAAAAATTTCCAAACACCACTTCCCAATGAGCCCAGAATTGAAACCATTATCGGCACCAAAAACAAATATCCCTTGAGAAAAAAAATGAACGAAAATCTATTCACTTCTTTCGCTTCCCCTACAATAATGGGTCTTCCAATCGTAACCCTAATTATCCTATTTCCAAGTGCACTATTCCCTTCACCAGGCCGACTGATCAATAACCGCTTCACCTCTATTCAACAGTGACTAGTCCAATTAACATCAAAACAAATAATAATAATTCACAATCACAAAGGACAAGCGTGGACATTAATACTTATATCGCTTATTATATTTATTGGGTCTACCAATCTACTGGGCCTGCTACCGCACTCATTTACTCCCACTACCCAACTGTCCATAAACCTAGGAATGGCCATCCCCCTATGAGCAGGAGCAGTTGCTATAGGGTTACGACACAAAACTAAAGCATCCTTGGCCCACTTCCTGCCCCAAGGGACACCCTCCCCTCTTATCCCAACATTAGTAATCATTGAATCTATTAGCCTATTTATTCAACCCATAGCCCTAGCCGTGCGACTGACAGCCAACATTACTGCAGGTCACCTACTAATTCACCTAATCGGTGGAGCTACCCTAGCCCTCACTAACATCAGTATAATTGCGGCCCTTATCACTTTCATTATCCTCGTCTTACTCACAGTCCTTGAGTTTGCTGTAGCCTTGATCCAAGCCTACGTCTTCACTTTACTAGTAAGCCTATACTTACACGATAACACCTAATGACACACCAAACCCATACGTATCATATAGTCAACCCTAGCCCTTGACCGTTAACAGGGGCCCTATCAGCCCTCCTTATAACCTCAGGCCTAATCATATGATTCCACTTTAACTCAATCCATCTCCTATTACTGGGTCTTATAACCAATATTCTAACTATGTGTCAATGATGACGAGATGTAGTCCGGGAAAGCACATTCCAAGGCCATCACACCCCAACTGTCCAAAAGGGCCTACGGTATGGCATAATTCTTTTTATCGTATCCGAAGTGTTCTTTTTCGCAGGATTTTTCTGAGCCTTCTACCATTCCAGCCTAGCACCCACCCCCGAACTAGGAGGATATTGACCCCCCGCAGGAATCACACCTCTAAACCCACTAGAAGTTCCTCTACTTAATACCTCAGTACTATTAGCATCGGGCGTATCAATCACCTGAGCCCACCACAGCTTAATAGAAGGAAATCGTAAACATATGCTTCAAGCCCTATTTATCACCATCCTCCTAGGCCTCTATTTCACACTTCTACAAGCCTCAGAATACTACGAGACCCCTTTTACAATCTCCGACGGAGTTTATGGCTCCACTTTCTTCATAGCTACAGGATTCCACGGACTACACGTAATTATCGGCTCAACCTTCCTAGCCGTATGCTTCCTGCGACAATTAAAATTCCATTTCACATCTAACCATCACTTCGGATTTGAAGCCGCCGCCTGATACTGACACTTTGTAGATGTCGTATGACTATTCCTATATGTATCTATTTATTGATGAGGATCATGTCTCCTTAGTATTAACTAGTACAGTTGACTTCCAATCAACCAGTTCTGGCCATAATCCAGAAGGAAACAATAAACATAATTCTAGCCCTACTCACCAACACAATCCTAGCCTCTTTACTTGTACTAATCGCATTCTGACTCCCCCAACTAAATATTTACTCGGAAAAAGCCAGCCCTTACGAATGTGGATTTGACCCCATAGGATCAGCACGTCTGCCTTTCTCCATAAAATTTTTCCTAGTAGCCATTACATTCCTACTATTCGATCTAGAAATCGCACTACTACTACCCCTCCCGTGAGCATCCCACGCAAACAACCTATCAACCACTCTCACTATAGCACTCACATTAATCTCTCTACTAGCCGCAAGCCTAGCTTACGAATGAACCGAAAAAGGACTCGAATGAACAGAATATGATAATTAGTTTAGCCCAAAACAAATGATTTCGACTCATTAGACTACGACTTATTCCGTAATTATCAAATGTCCATAGTATACTTTAATATCCTTATAGCCTTCTCCGTATCTTTCGTAGGACTACTCATGTATCGATCCCACCTCATATCCTCCCTACTTTGCCTAGAGGGTATAATACTATCACTATTCGTAATAATATCGATAACAGTTCTAAATAACCATTTTACACTAGCCAGCATAGCTCCCATCATCCTGCTCGTATTCGCAGCTTGTGAAGCAGCCCTAGGACTATCCCTCTTAGTAATAGTATCTAACACATACGGAACTGACCACGTACAAAACCTGAACCTCCTACAATGCTAAAAATCATCATCCCCACCATCATACTAATACCCGTAACATGAATATCAAAACCCCATATAATTTGAATTAATACAACAACCTATGGCCTACTAATTAGCCTCACCAGTCTACCACTCCTAAATCAACTCAACGACAACAGCCTAAACTCATCATTATTGTTTTTCACGGACTCCTTATCGGCTCCCCTCCTAACACTTACCACATGACTTCTACCCCTGATACTTATAGCCAGTCAATTTCACTTATCAAAAGAACCGCTGGCCCGAAAAAAACTTTATATTACAATACTAATCCTTCTACAGCTATTTCTAATCATGACATTTACTGCTACAGAACTAATCATATTCTACATTTTATTCGAAGCGACTCTAGTACCCACACTAATTATCATCACCCGATGAGGTAACCAAACAGAACGCCTAAACGCAGGACTATATTTCCTATTTTATACCCTAATAGGATCACTACCCCTACTAGTAGCATTACTGTATTTACAAAACAATATAGGCACACTAAACTTCCTAATAGCCCAATACTGAACCCAGACCCTACCAAACTCCTGATCCAATATTCTCCTATGATTAGCGTGCATGATGGCATTTATAGTAAAAATACCCCTTTATGGACTTCACCTATGACTTCCCAAAGCGCATGTAGAAGCCCCTATCGCCGGATCCATAGTACTTGCCGCCGTACTTCTAAAACTAGGAGGTTACGGCATAATACGAATCACCATCCTGCTTAGTCCCCTGACAAGCTTTATAGCGTACCCCTTTATAATACTATCAATATGAGGGATAATTATAACAAGCTCCATCTGTCTACGCCAAACTGACCTGAAATCACTAATCGCATATTCTTCCGTAAGCCACATAGCCCTAGTAATTGTAGCTATCCTTATCCAAACACCATTAAGCTATATAGGCGCAACCGCCCTAATAATCGCCCACGGCCTTACATCATCTATACTATTCTGCTTAGCTAACTCTAATTATGAACGCACCCACAGCCGAATCATGATCCTTGCACGCGGCCTACAAACTCTGCTACCACTAATAGCGGCATGATGACTATTAGCAAGCCTAACCAATCTAGCACTACCCCCTACAATTAATCTAATCGGAGAATTACTCGTAGTAATAGCTTCATTCTCATGATCTAACGCTACCATTATTCTTATAGGAACAAACATCATTATCACCGCCCTGTATTCCCTATATATACTTATTACAACACAACGTGGAAAACACACCCACCACATCAAAAACATTAAACCTCCGTTTACACGAGAAAACACTCTAATAATACTCCACCTTACACCACTACTACTACTATCACTGAACCCTAAAATAATTCTAGGACCCCTTTACTGTAAATATAGTTTAAGAAAAACGTTAGATTGTGAATCTAACAATATGAGCTCAAATCTCCTTATTTACCGAAGAAGAATGCAAGAACTGCTAATTCATGCCCCCGTGTATAAAAACACGGCTTTTTCAACTTTTAAAGGATAGAAGTAATCCATTGGCCTTAGGAGCCAAAGAATTGGTGCAACTCCAAGTAAAAGTAATTAATTTATTCACCCCCTTTATTATTACAACACTATTTATACTCACTATACCAATCATCCTGACCAGCACTCCAATCTACGAAAACAAATTCTATCCACAGTACGTGAAAACTATCGTCTCCTACGCCTTCATAACCAGTATAATCCCCACAATAATATTCATCTCCTCAGGACAAGAAATAATCATCTCAAACTGACATTGAATGACTATTCAAACCATAAAATTATCACTAAGCTTCAAACTGGATTATTTCTCGATAATCTTCATACCCGTGGCCCTATTCGTCACATGGTCCATCATAGAATTTTCAATATGATACATATCCTCAGATCCTTACATCAACCGATTCTTCAAGTATCTATTAATATTCCTCATCACCATGATAATCTTAGTTACCGCGAACAACCTATTCCAATTATTCATTGGCTGGGAAGGGGTAGGCATTATATCTTTCCTACTCATCGGATGATGACACGGACGGTCAGATGCAAACACAGCCGCCCTTCAAGCAATCCTTTACAATCGCATCGGAGATGTGGGCTTCATCATAACTATAGCATGATTCTTAACCAATCTAAACACATGGGACCTCCAACAAATTTTCATAATCCACTATAACGACCTAAACATACCACTCATAGGTCTCCTACTAGCGGCAACTGGCAAATCAGCCCAATTTGGCCTACATCCATGACTACCCTCAGCCATAGAAGGACCCACACCGGTATCAGCTCTATTGCACTCAAGCACTATGGTAGTAGCTGGAGTATTTTTACTGATCCGATTCCACCCTTTAATAGAACATAACACAGTGATACAGACAATTACCCTATGCTTAGGAGCCATCACCACATTATTCACAGCGATATGCGCTCTTACCCAAAATGATATCAAAAAAATCATTGCATTCTCGACTTCAAGTCAACTAGGATTAATAATCGTCACAATCGGAATTGGCCAACCATATCTAGCATTCCTACACATCTGTACCCATGCGTTCTTTAAAGCCATGCTATTTTTATGCTCCGGATCCATCATCCATAACCTAAACAACGAACAAGATATTCGAAAAATAGGAGGCCTATTCAAACCAATACCATTCACCACTACCTCACTAATTATTGGCAGCCTAGCACTTACAGGCATGCCATTTCTCACAGGATTTTACTCCAAAGACCTAATTATCGAAACCGCCAACACATCGAACACCAACGCCTGAGCCCTGCTTCTAACCCTCATAGCCACATCTATAACAGCTGCCTACAGCACCCGAATAATATTCTCCACACTTCTGGGACAGCCCCGATTCAACTCTACAGTCACAATAAACGAAAATAATCCACTATTAATCAACCCCATTAAACGTCTACTACTCGGAAGCATCTTCGCAGGATACCTAATAACCCTCAACACTCCACCCATAATGATCCCACAACTAACCATACCACACCACCTAAAACTCACAGCCCTAGCCATAACACTACTAGGTTTTACACTGGCCCTAGAACTCAGCACAACCTCACTAAACCTTAAATTCAGTCACGCGTCAAACCTGTCCAAGTTCTCGAACCTCCTAGGATATTTCCCCACTATCACCCACCGTTTAGTACCAATGATAAACCTAGCAGTAAGCCAAAAGCTAGCCTCCACATTAATAGACATAGTCTGACTAGAATATCTATTACCAAAATCTATTTCCCACCTAAACATAAAATCATCAATCACCATTTCTAACCAAAAAGGCCTAATTAAACTATATTTCTTGTCCTTCATGATTACCCTAACCCTGGCCCTAATCCTAACAACAGCTAATTCCCACGAGTAATCTCCATGATAACTAATACTCCAACAAGAAGAGACCAACCAGTCACAATAACCAGTCAAGTACCATAACTATATAAAGCCGCAATACCCATGGCCTCCTCACTAAAAAATCCCGAATCTCCTGTATCATAAACTATTCAATCACCTATACCATTAAATCCAAGCACAACATCAGCCTCATCATCTTTCAAAATATAACAAGCCAACAGTAACTCAGATAGAAGGCCCGCAATAAACGCACCCAATACAGCCTTGTTAGAAACCCAAACCTCAGGATATTGCTCAGTGGCCATAGCAGTTGTATAACCAAAAACAACAAGCATACCGCCCAAGTAAATTAAGAACACTATCAAGCCCAAAAAGGACCCACCAAAACTTAATACAATACCACAACCAACTGCCCCACTGACAATCAAAACTAGACCCCCATAAATAGGAGAAGGCTTAGAAGAAAACCCCACAAAACCAATTACAAAGACAATACTTAAAATAAATACAAAATATGTCATCATTATTCCCACATGGAATTTAACCAAGACCAATGACATGAAAAATCATCGTTGTAATTCAACTATGAGAACACTAATGACCAACATTCGAAAAACACATCCACTGGCCAAAATCATCAACAACTCACTCATCGACCTACCCGCACCATCTAATATCTCAGCATGATGAAACTTCGGATCACTACTCGCAGTATGCTTGGCCTTACAAATCCTAACAGGCCTTTTCCTAGCCATACACTACACCTCAGACACCACCACAGCCTTTTCATCGGTCACCCACATTTGCCGAGACGTGAACTACGGCTGAATTATCCGGTATATGCACGCAAATGGAGCCTCTATATTCTTTATCTGCCTCTACATACATGTGGGACGAGGACTATACTATGGATCCTACACACTAACAGAAACATGAAACATTGGCATCATCCTCCTATTTACGATTATAGCCACAGCATTCATGGGCTATGTTCTTCCATGAGGACAGATATCATTCTGAGGGGCAACCGTCATTACCAACCTCCTATCAGCGGTCCCTTACATCGGGACTAACCTGGTAGAATGAATCTGAGGAGGGTTTTCAGTCGATAAAGCAACCCTAACACGATTCTTCGCCTTTCACTTTATTCTCCCCTTCATAGCATCGGCACTAGTAATAGTACACCTCCTATTCCTACACGAAACAGGATCCAATAACCCATCAGGAATCTCCTCCGACTCAGACAAAATTCCATTCCACCCATATTATACAATTAAAGATATCCTAGGAACCCTTTTTCTAATCCTAATTTTAATATTACTAGTAATATTTTCGCCAGATCTATTGGGAGACCCAGACAACTATATCCCAGCCAACCCCCTCAGCACTCCGCCACACATCAAACCCGAATGATATTTTCTATTCGCCTATGCCATTTTACGATCCATCCCCAACAAATTAGGAGGAGTCCTAGCCCTGCTCCTATCAATCCTAATCCTGGCTATCGTCCCACTACTTCACACGTCAAAACAACGAGGAATAATATTCCGACCCATCAGCCAATGCCTCTTCTGACTTCTAGTAGCAGACCTACTCACACTAACATGAATCGGAGGACAACCAGTTGAACACCCCTTCATCACTATCGGCCAACTAGCCTCAATCCTGTACTTCGCAATTCTCCTAATTCTTATACCCATCGCCGGCATTATCGAAAATAATATCCTAAAATGAAGAGTCTTTGTAGTATAACAATTACTTTGGTCTTGTAAACCAAAAATGGAGGACATCATCACTCTCCCTAAGACTCAAGGAAGAGGCAACAGCCCCACCACCAACACCCAAAGCTGACGTTCTCATTAAACTATTCCCTGATACGATAGAACCCCCCACATTCATATATACCACTACACCTACTGTACCATCATAGTATCTCCTTTTCTTTTTTCCTCCCTATGTATATCGTGCATTGTTGGTTTGCCCCATGCATATAAGCATGTACATACTGTGGTTGATTTTACATGATGACATAAATCTTAACAGCTTGACTCGACACCATAAAGTCCTTGGGACAAGTGCAACTCACCTAGCCCGCAAAGCTTGATCACCAGGCCTCGAGAAACCAGCAACCCTTGTGAAAAGTGTACCTCTTCTCGCTCCGGGCCCATCTCAACGTGGGGGTAGCTAAACCGAATCTATACCTGGCATCTGGTTCTTACTTCAGGGCCATAAAAACTCACGAATTCAATCCTACTAACCTCTCAAATGGGACATCTCGATGGACTTATGACAAATCAGCCCATGATCACACATAACTGTGGTGTCATGCATTTGGTACTTTTTAAATTTTGGGGGGGAGAGATTGGTATCACTCAGCTATGACCGTAAAGGTCTTGACGCAGTCAGATAAATTGTAGCTGGGCTTAATTATTATCATTTACCAGCATCATACAACCATGAGGTGCATTTCAGTCAATGGTCACAGGACATACACGTATACACGTACACGTATACACGTACACGTACACACGTATACACGTATACACGTACACACGTATACACGTACACACGTATACACGTACACGTACACACGCGTATACGTACACACGTACACACGTATACACGTATACACACACGTACACGTACACACGTATACACGTATACACGTACACGTATACACGTACACGTACACGTATACACGTATACACGTACACGTACACGTACACGTATACACGTATACACGTATACACGTATACACGTATACACGTATACACGTATACACGTATACACGTATACACGTATACACGTATACGTATACTTCACGCGTATACATGTTTACGCTGAATTTAAATAACAGACATTAAGTTAACTAAGACAAACCCCCCTTACCCCCCGTAACTTCAAAAAGTACACAAATATCAACTTTTGTCCTGCCAAACCCCAAAAACAGAACTAGATAAATGCAACATAAATGAAGCCAGGATTTGCGACCAAGTTCAACTTAACCAACCCAGCCAACGGGTCACAAAACACGAACATAATACTTAAATCTTAAGTCTATCTATAGATGTACATTTCTCGCCTCTAACTCCCCCCTATTAGCCCTACACTTTTCTTCCATTAACCACCCTCATTTAAACCTACCA